AAATCAATAAGTTTCAACAATTCATTAATTTTAACTAAAAATCTTATATCTGCCCTTCCCGAGAAAGATAAAAATTTTTCATTCATTATTGTAAAGGTCGATGGGGAAAATAAGACTCCCCACCACCAAAATATGATTGAAAATATACTAAAAAAAAAATACAATATTTTTTATTTCTTTAGATTTCAGAAAATAGAAGAATTTTTCTTTTAGACATCTTATAAGAATAAGATTAAGAGTCTAGGACTGCCAATTTTTTTATATTAATAATTACTGATCCAATTTTTTGAGTCAAATCCATTCTGATTATTCCAATCTTTTAGGACTTAGTTGTTTGTCGTACAAAAAAACTTTTTGAATTCCCGGTAGAAAGAGATTTCCCTAATGACAAAGCTTTTAACGCTGCCCAATATCCTTTCCTTTTCCAAATATTTTTACGAATACGCTTTTTTGATATCGAAGTACGTTTTTTTGGAACTGCCATTTAAAAATGAAGAAGTTACTCATTGTTATAGTTGGATGTGAAAGACATCTATTGTTCAAAACCAATTATTTTTTCTTATTCATTATCTATTTTTATCTAAAAAGATTCTCTTCATAAAAAAGAAATATAGATATATATGTGAAAATTTAATAAAAAATGACTCGAAATAACATAAAAATTTTTTGATTCCATACACTATTCGTAAAACCAAAAATTTTTGGTTTGGAACTCTTAATTCTCGTTGTTTATACCTCAAAGTAATATCTTTAGAATTTCTATGTGATAGAAATCAAACTTAAAAAAGAACCTAAAAGACCTTTATTTTCGTCATTCTATTCTATACTTTATTTACATGTAATAAAATACCTCAAAGGATTGTAAACTTTTGCCTAAAAAAGTGAGTCTTTTTTTAGTAAAACTTGAGAAAAATACACCTAAATTAAATTTTAAAATTCGAATGAGACTAGTAAGAAATCTGTTAAAGGATCCATTTTTTTATAAAAAAAGTTCATTTTAGATCTATAATCTTCTAAACTTTAATAATAAATTGTTTTGATTGAAATGGAAAACAATCAATCCCATAATGAATTAGTTAATGAGTTGAAATAAAGTAACTAAAATAAAGAGTTTTTATTTCATTAGACCGATGACCTTAGTTAATCATATAATTCATATGAACATCAAGTACTCTTTTTAGCTTAAATTTTTAAGCTTGTTTTATTATTTTTATTAATTATAAATTATTATGACGATAAATTATCGTAATAATATAAATTTTCCTATTTATTTAGATTCTTTTTATTTTATATGGCACTTGGTCATGGTCATATCATTTGACCAATTGTAACTTCTTGTTTTGAATATTTCAACGATTTTGAAAAGACTCAGAATAAATACTAATATAAAATTATTAAATTAAATAAGTTAGTGCATATCTTGATTTTTTAGTGACTTTTTCGAAAGAGGTAAGATCCGGTCAATCGGAAACAATTAATTAAGAATAAAAAACTTTTTTTATGGAACAGACATATCAATATGCGTGGATAATACCCTTTCTTCCACTTCCAGTTCCTATGTTAATAGGGTTGGGACTTCTTCTTTTTCCGACGGCAACAAAAAGTCTTCGTCGTATGTGGGCTTTTCAGAGCGTTTTATTGTTAAGTATAGTCATGATTTTTTCCATGAATCTGTCTATTCAGCAAATAAATAGCAGTTCTGTCTATCAATATGTATGGTCTTGGATTATCAATAATGATTTTTCTTTAGAATTCGGATACTTAATCGATCCACTTACTTCTATTATGTCAATATTAATTACTACTGTTGGAATTTTGGTTCTGATTTATAGTGATAATTATATGTCTCATGATCATGGATATCTGAGATTTTTTGCTTATATGAGTTTTTTCAGTACTTCCATGTTGGGATTAGTTACTAGTTCAAATTTGATACAAATTTATATTTTTTGGGAATTGGTTGGAATGTGTTCGTATCTATTAATAGGATTTTGGTTCACACGACCTGTTGCAGCAAAGGCTTGTCAAAAAGCGTTTGTAACTAATCGTGTTGGTGATTTTGGTTTATTATTAGGTATTTTGGGGTTTTATTGGGTAACAGGAAGTTTCGAATTTCGTGATTTATTCCAAATATTAAATAACTTGATTTCTACTAATGAGGTCAATTTGTTATTTGTTACTTTGTGCGCTGTTCTATTATTTGGCGGTGCTATTGCTAAATCTGCACAATTTCCCCTTCATGTATGGTTACCTGATGCAATGGAAGGGCCGACTCCTATTTCAGCTCTTATACATGCTGCTACGATGGTAGCAGCAGGAATTTTTCTTGTAGCTCGACTTATACCTCTTTTCATAGTCATACCCCACATAATGAATTTTATCTCTTTTATAGGGATAATAACAGTTTTTTTAGGAGCTACTTTAGCTCTTGCTCAAAAAGACATTAAGAGGGGTTTAGCCTATTCTACAATGTCTCAATTGGGTTATATGATGTTAGCTC